CTATCTATTTCGTGTTCCAGATACTAGAATAATAATATAATATCCGACGAATTAGAATCATCTTGATAGAGATAACAGGCCCTTTCTATGTATTATCAATAGGATCAATTATAACAAGTCACACACTCATATTCCAGAGATACCGAAACAAAAAATCCACGGTCGAACTACCAGAATGTCTAGAAATGAATGTCTAGAAATGTGGAGCTTAAATGTAGAAAGGCCTTTTTTTGGATGGAAAAACTATGACTTCGTAGTTTTAGTTAGTAGAAACCTAATTCATTAAAATTCCGTCTAGTAAAACGGAAGAATTATAAATTTCTAAAATGATAGATAGGAATATCGCGAATAAAGCCATTGCGACCCCCATAAAAGGAGTAGTCCCCCAACCGGGAGCCACTTTCCCATATTCTGAATTCAAGGGTTTCAATAAACTACCTGCACCGGTTCGTTTTGGCTTAGCTTTAGAACTATCTTCAACGGTTTGTGTTGCCATAAATTCTATTTAATCATAAGTGTTGACTTTGTATACTATTCCGTTGTAGTTGTAAATACACGATCTTTTCATAGATCCATTGTAATCTTGAAATTCTAAAAAAATGGAAACAGCAACTTTAGTCGCCATCTCCATATCTGGTTTACTTGTAAGCTTTACTGGGTATGCCTTATATACCGCGTTTGGGCAACCCTCTCAACAATTAAGAGACCCATTCGAAGAACATGGGGACTAATTGAAGTAAGAAGTCTCCCAGATAGGGAGACTTCTTACTTCAATTAAATTATTTCATTTTTTGGTCGGAACCTTAGGAGGTTCTCGGAAGAAAATAGCGAAAAAAATTATCCCTAAAGTCGAAACTAAAAGGAACGTATAAACCAATGCTTCCATAGATTCGATCGTGGTTTATTTACAATTATAACTTCCACACCTATTCACTTGTCATTTGGGGTCATTTCCCATATAAAAAAAGAAAAAGAGTCAAAAAAAGGACAGGAGGGGTTTCCCATGTCAAATCAAAAAAGAGAAGTGAAATATACTATAGCAATGGGGTATCAGACTGTCTGTCTCCTTGTAGTTGGATCTCCAACTTTTTGGAATGTTCCAAATTCCACTTGAGCGTCCAAGTCTGGATCAATACCAGCAAAAACATCTCGGAACAAGGTTCGAGCGCCATGCCAAATGTGTCCGAAAAAGAAGAGCAAAGCAAAGGTAGCATGACCAAAAGTGAACCAGCCCCTTGGACTGCTGCGAAACACACCATCCGATTTCAAAGTAGCTCGATCTAATTCAAAAATTTCCCCTAATTGGGCACGTCTCGCATATTTTTTTACAGTAGCAGGATCGGAATAACTTACTCCATTAAGTTCGCCGCCATAGAATTCCACCGTTACGCCTACTTGTTCAACACTATATTTGGATTCTGCTCTTCTAAAAGGCACGTCCGCTCTCACAATTCCCTCCTCATCTACCAAAACTACCGGAAATGTTTCAAAAAAAGTAGGCATACGACGTACAAAAAGCTCGCGCCCTTCTTTATCTCTAAAGACTGGATGTCCTAACCATCCAACAGCTATTCCATCCCCATTGTCCATTGAACCTGCTCTGAATAATCCCCCCTTTGCCGGATTATTACCAATATAATCATAAAAGGCTAATTTTTCGGGAATTTTAGACCATGCTTCTGATAAACTCAGATTTTCAGCTAACCCATCGCTAACTCTTCGATATATTTCTTGCTGAAAGTATCCCTGATCCCACTGATAACGAGTAGGCCCAAATAATTCGATTGGGGTAGTTGCTGATCCATACCACATAGTTCCGGCAACTACGAAAGCTGCAAAAAAAACAGCAGCGATACTACTGGAAAGTACAGTTTCAATATTGCCCATACGTAATCCTTTGTATAGACGTTGAGGCGGGCGGACACTAAGATGGAATAGGCCCGCTAATATGCCTAATGTACCCGCAGCAATATGATGCGAAGCTATTCCTCCCGGAACGAAAGGATCAAAACCTTCTGCACCCCACGCAGGATTGACAGCTTGTACTTTTCCAGTTAGTCCATAAGGATCGGACACCCATATCCCAGGACCATACAAACCCGTTACATGAAATGCACCAAAGCCAAAACAAGCCACCCCTGCAAGAAATAAATGAATTCCAAAGATCTTGGGCAAATCCAAAGAAGGCTTTCCTGTCCGCTCATCAGTGAATATTGCTAGGTCCCAATATACCCAATGCCAGATAGCTGCCAAGAAACACAAGCCAGAAAACACAATATGCGCACCTGCCACACCTTCATAACTCCAAATACCCGGATTCGTTACAGTTCCTCCTGAAATACTCCAACCACCCCACGAATCGGTTATTCCTAAACGAGTCATAAAGGGGATGACAAACATACCTTGTCTCCACATTGGATCCAGAACAGGATCAGAGGGATCGAAAACCGCTAATTCGTATAAAGCCATCGAGCCAGCCCAACCAGAAACTAGAGCTGTATGCATTATATGCACCGAAAGCAATCGACCCGGATCATTCAATACGACAGTATGAACACGATACCAAGGCAAACCCATGGAAATACCCCTTTAGCAAAGAAAAATAGACACGATGTCGTTTTATTTTATCGCATTGAAAAAGATTATCCATATCCTACGTACCTAACCCTTCTAGGGGATTCTGTGTCAGAAAGCGTAAATATTTATTTCATTCCATTAAAAATAAGAAGCCAATTCTGTTTGTAAGAAGAAAGAGAAGCAGATCTATTCTATACTCGATAAGTGCCAATATGCAATGGGTAGCTTAGGCTATTTGGAAAAACGAAGAATAGATCTCTAATCCCTTTTTCTTTAGCTCAAATCACAGATTCCTTTTTCTTTATTCAATCTATCTTATCTTACTTATATGTATCATTTTTCAATCTATGTATTAATAGAATCTATAGTATTCTTATAGAATAAGAAAAAAATAAAGATAATAAACTGCGGATTCTTTTTTTCTCTTCCATTCTTACGTTTCCATATTAAAGTGTAGTTTTCTTAACTTAAATTTAATAATATTAATCTAATATGCCCATTGGTGTTCCAAAAGTACCTTACCGGATTCCCGGAGATGACGAAGCGACTTGGGTTGACTTATACAATGTTATGTATCGAGAAAGGACACTTTTTTTAGGTCAAGAGATTCGTTGCGAGATCACGAATCATATTACGGGTCTCATGGTATATCTCAGTATAGAAGATGGAATTAGCGATATTTTTTTATTTATAAACTCCCCCGGCGGGTGGCTAATCTCAGGAATGGCTATTTTTGATACGATGCAAACGGTGACACCAGATATATATACAATATGCCTCGGAATAGCCGCGTCCATGGCCTCCTTCATTCTACTTGGAGGAGAACCCACCAAGCGTATAGCATTTCCTCACGCTAGGATTATGCTCCACCAACCCGCTAGTGCTTATTATCGGGCAAGGACACCAGAATTTTTACTAGAAGTGGAAGAGTTACACAAAGTTCGCGAAATGATCACAAGGGTTTATGCACTAAGAACAGGCAAGCCTTTTTGGGTTGTATCCGAAGACATGGAAAGGGATGTTTTTATGTCAGCAGACGAAGCCAAAGCTTATGGACTTGTCGATATTGTAGGGGATGAAATGATTGAGGAACACTGCGATACTGATCCAGTGTGGTTTCCAGAAATGTTTAAGGATTGGTAGTGGCTGGGCTGGATTTCTTATAAATTTATTTCAAACCAAAATTCGGGTTTTATGGGATTTTATTTTATAGAAAATAGAAATACTTCATGATGATGAATCATCAGGTTAAGATCGATCTAAACCAATCCATTTTTTTCTATATACATACGATATGCCAACAGTTAAACAACTTATTAGAAATGCAAGACAGTCAATACGAAATGCTAGAAAAACGCCCGCGCTTAAGGGATGCCCTCAGCGTCGGGGAACATGTGCTAGGGTGTATGTGCGACTCGTTCAGATCATGAGTTTAAACAAATGAAACAATTTTTTAAGTATCCATGATCGATACCAATGAATAGGATAGAGAAGCTCTATCTTAGATTTATATGGTATATGAAATTTATGGTTTTCTTTGGTGCAAATCCAATCATCTAGATTGGAATTGTAAGAAGCAATTCCCCCTTTGGTAGCAAATGGTTATCCATTAAGCGGAGGAAATAGTAATAAAAAGAAAAAGGCTTATGCTCCTTTATCTTAAAAGAACGGACTAAAGGGTTAGCTACTTAGCCAACTTTCATAATTAAATACCGTCACTGTATGAATAATTCTTATTGTGAAAAGAGCTATTTACTCTATAATGGATAGGTAGAGCCAAAGAATGTGAACTATACAAGTTCACAATCTCTTTTTTGCTGAAATGAAAGAAAGGGCTCCGGTGTATAGAGAGGGCCTCACCGTTTAAAAGGTAACCATAGAAACGAAGGAACCCACTGTTTTTTTAGTATCGTTAAAATTTATTATTTCTATCCGAAATAACTAAAAAGAATAGAATAAAAAATAGTGGTTGGGAAGGTTATAGTAGCAAAAGCCATTGGAATTTTTATTTTATATATCGGAATAATCCGTTTTATTATTAATGGGAAAAAGAGCAGTTAAAAGAAAAAAATCATTAGTTATTCATTAAGGTTAATTTGATTCAATGACCAGAGTTCCGCGAGGATATATAGCTCGGAGACGACGAACAAAAATGCGTTCATTTGCCTCAAACTTTAGAGGGGCTCATTTAAGACTTAATCGAATGATTACTCAACAAGTAAAACGGGCTTTTGTTTCTTCTCATCGGGATAGAGGTAGGCAAAAGAGGGATTTTCGTCGTTTGTGGATCACTCGTATAAATGCAGCAACACGAATATATAAAGTATTCAATAGTTATAGTAAATTAATACACAATCTGTACAAGAAGGAATTGATTCTTAATCGTAAAATGCTTGCACAAGTAGCTGTATCAAATCCAAATAATCTTTACACAATTTCCAATAAAATAAAGACTATCAATTAAAGGAATAAAAAAGCAATATACAGGAATAATAATAAAAAAAAAAAGGAATTCCCGGAGAGGGAACTCCGGGAAGATACAATAAATTAAAATTAATGTGGTAGGAATCAACGAACATGTTGCAATAAATAAAAAAACTATTTCTTTTTTCCCTTTTTTCTTTCTTATAACAAACACAAGAATCAAAACCGAGTTACTTTCTTTATATATAGGTCTGGCCCTTTCGAATAAAACGTCAACAATCGGAACTTAAGTTTCGATTGTTGTTTCTGAAATTCTCGTTGGAGTTTCTTAAGTTTCGATTGGAATTGAACTTTTGTGTTAATTGAGGAATATGTCTATTTTTTCTGTGTCTAGGACCAGTAATTATTGAAATTGACTGGGCTTGAAATTGCTTCTCATTCTCATAGTTCCGAAATGGTAAGAAAGATAAAATACGAGCCTGTTTTATAGCAAGAGTAATTAATCGCTGTTGTTTCAAGGTTAATCTGTTTATTCGTCTGGATAATATTTTTCCTTGCTCACTAATAAATCGATTAATTAAACTCATGTTTCTATAATCAATTCGATCCCCCGGACCAATTCGAGAACGCCTACGAAAAGGTTGTTTGGATTTACGAAAAGGTTGTTTGGATTTACGAAAAGGTTGCTTGGATTTATGAAAAGGTTGTTTGGATTTACGAAAGGGTTGCTTAGATTTACGAAAAGGTTGTTTAGATATATACATGATTTATTCCTTAGTTAAAAATTTGAAAAAAAAAATAGATTTCTTTGTTTTATTAATTTAGGATCCAGAAGAAGTTGTCTTTCTTCGGTCCATATATTATTTAATTGATATACTATATAAAATAAAAACCTCTATACATATGAAATAATATCTACCTAAAATCAGATGAGTTAATTTTTATTTTGTATTTGTATTCTATCTATGTTCTATATATTAAATAAGAAGTTCTTTGGAAAAAGCGAACACGCGATGTTCCTATTTCTTTATTTCGTTATGAGTCGTATGTTTGCGACAATAACGACAAAATTTTCTTAATTCTAATTGTCCGGGTGTATTGTGACGATTCTTTTGAGTACTATATCTAGAAATCCCCATCGATTCCTTATTGGTACCCTTTCGAACACAACTGATACATTCCAAAATAACCCTGATTCTAACATCTTTGCCCTTGGCCATGAACCTCCTTTCTTTTTTGGATCGACTTAACTTAATTCTTATACCTATTCTTTTATTCTTCTATTTTGGATCCGAAGAAGAAGAATAAAATCAATAGAAGTCCCCAAAATGCAATTTCTAAAGATTTTGTTGTAATTCTTCGAATTTTCTAACGAATCCAATAGACTAAAAAATTTTTCAAATTCGTAAATTAAGTAATAAAAAATAGAGAAATAATTAAAGAATACAATCCTTGTCGAAAAGGATTTTGCTTAGAAATCCTTTCATTTAAGTAGCAAGCTCGGCCCCGGTCTCTTTCTATGCTCAGGTCTGACTTAACTTGGATACCCCCTTTTTATTAAATTTTCCAAAAGAAAAGGAATTTATCTAATTTTTCATGACTCTGAGATTCAACCCAATCCATCTTTTCTTTCTTTTTGCTTCGTATACTAAAAAAAGATTGCGGGAAAATTTTCGTCATATCACAACGAATTCGATCTCTCGGATAAGAATAACTAGAATTAAAAAAAAGGGAATGACAACGCATCTGGGAATAAACGATTAATTTCTATCAATAAACCTGCTAAAGCCCCAAACCATAGAGTACTTAGCACGGGTGCTACAGAGAGATATGTTTTTATATCCCGCATTGAAAATCCTCCTTCCTTATTAGAATACATATATGATCAGATACTCTTGCTCAAGCTCGTTTGTATTTCTTTTGTTTAGGAGAAATTCCGGACTAAAAAAACAAAATCAATATTCTATATATATATAGAATGAACCAGATAGACGAGATTTGCCTATCCCTAAAAAAGAAAAAGGTGACCCCTTCCTACTTTACTAAGGAATAGTAATCTTTCTTTTATAGGTGAAATTCGAGTGAATTTTATTTAGATATATACTCTTCCTTGATTATATGAGACCAAAAACAAGAAATGAAAAGAAAGTTCTATATAAATAGAGAAATAGAATAAAATTATGATGTGGAAAATAAGAAAGGAATTGTGTACAATGCCATTGTACAACAATTTTGAAAAGGGATGTAGCGCAGCTTGGTAGCGCGTTTGTTTTGGGTACAAAATGTCACAGGTTCAAATCCTGTCATCCCTACCTATTACTTCTCTCTTTTTTATGGGCAGTAGCGGGGAGATCCATTAAAGTGGGTATAACTTTAATTTGTGGATACTAAACGCACGTGAGACACGTTAGGAGTAGAAAAGGAGTTTCTTTTTGTTTTGAAAGCGCTCTTAGTTCAGTTTGGTAGAACGCGGGTCTCCAAAACCCGATGTCGTAGGTT